TAGAGTCGAAAAAATACTGGTGTTTTTTGATGAAAGAAAAAAGCCCCTTATCGGATTTGAACCGATGACTTACGCCTTACCATGGCGTTACTCTACCACTGAGTTAAAGGGGCTCCTTTGACTCAATTCATGAATCATAATATGCATACAAGATATATCTATTCTATAGAGATATGTTGTATAATTTATATATATAGATTATATATTCCATTTCATTAATATTACATACTAAATAAAGATTCCATGTCATATATCTAAAATAATATATAGATTAGATCTAAAAAATCTATTATTATGTAATAAATATATATGCATTAGACTCAGCAATAGACTCAGAATGGATATGGTTGATTCCAGAACGAAAAATTGGATTTATTTAGATATTATTCTAGGGTATAGGTTGAACATACGGGTTGAGAAATAAAACTGGAATGAATTGTTTCAAGACTGAAATTGACTTCTCTATTTCTATTCTATTAAATATATATTCTAATAAATCAATAATTAATTTGATTGATATGATCTTCAAAATGAACAAATATGAAAGATATTTGATCGAATCATATGATAAAAAGGTGCAATTTGTCCGCCGAATCAAACAAATTCTTTAAGAAAAAATTTTGAGAACTTCTTGTCTTGATCCACGCCTTCCCAATTTCATATTGTTTGTTAATTTCCTTGCTTATTCTTAAATAAAAAAATTTCCATTTTATTGAAAGAAGGATCCTGACTTCATATTCCTTCTATTTATTTAGATTTATCTTGATTTTTTTCTTTTTTTGTGAATTAATGAAGAATAAATAGAGATTGAATAATGAATAAATATAGATATAGACACTCTATTTGAATTCAAAAAAACTCTATTCTCTATAGTATCGAATCAAGAATTTCCTATTTCTAGATGTCGATTAGAATGAATTTTTTAGGAAAAAAATCATGAATCAAAAAATTTTATGAAATTATATGAAAGAGGGAAAGACCTTTCGAGTCTAATCAGACTCTTCTGTTATATTGACAATATAAAAAAACTTATCATATGATAATCATCGTATCGTATAATATGATGGCGGTTGGGCAAGTATGCCCCCATCGTCTAGTGGTTCAGGACATCTCTTTTTCAAGGAGGCGGCGGGGATTCGACTTCCCCTGGGGGTAGGGTACTACGAAAAGAAGTTGATCTAGGCTTAGTTAGAAGCCTAGCATGGCTTCTTCCTGGGTCGATGCCCGAGCGGTTAATGGGGACGGACTGTAAATTCGTTGGCAATATGTCTACGCTGGTTCAAATCCAGCTCGGCCCAAGAATTCCCTGATCCGCCATGAAATGATATAGACTTTTTCTTTGTTCTTCAAAAATGACGGATATTAACGAATAAAAAAATTTCGGATATATCCTTACCGCTTGAATTGCTCTGTTCCATTTTTTTGTTAGCAAAAATTCCTATTTTGCTAAGAACTCTAATCTCAATTTACGATTTTCAAAATAGTCTTATATCTTATATATAATAATAACCTATAATAAAAACCGAATAAAGAAAACACTTTTTTTTTAACGATAAAGATGGATTTTCATTCCATTTGGACAGTACTGAACTAATAATATGTTATGTGTCGCTCTCGATAAAGTATCAATATATCAGTATATCCCTCGTGCCTCGGTGATCCTTATAAAACCGAGATTCGAATCAAAATTGAAATCGTTTAGTTTCAATGCAAGTATAAATATATATATGTATACTCGATAGCTTGATTTCATGGGGATTGTAGTTCAATTGGTTAGAGCACCGCCCTGTCAAGGCGGAAGCTGCGGGTTCGAGCCCCGTCAGTCCCGACGGAATCAAATCAATCAAATAAAAGCCAATAACATGAAAAAAAGGATCCAAACTCTTTTTAGAGAGAATGAATTTTTTTTTTATTTTTAAGAGAAGTGCTGTCGAAGACAGACTATACATAGTGAACGTTGCTAGAATATTCAATCTTTTTTATATCTTAGTAGTAGTATAATACTACTAGGACTTTTTTAGGATACTTGTTTGATTTGTTTTCCACGCAAATTAAATCATTAAAAAAAGTAGTTAACTCCTTCTTCTTTTTTATTTAGCTTCTATTGTTTGTTTGAAGTTGGTTTGTTTGTAACCAACGGAAATGAAACGTAAAGAGTATTCAAATACTACTTCATCAGATTCATCAGATGAATCTACAAGGAATGGGGTCTAATTTATAGAAAAACAAGAAAGAAGGAGAAATAAAATAATAAATAAGAAAAAAATAAAAAAGAATCCAAAAGAGAAAGGAAGTCGATTGAATTGAATCATGTGAATTGGATCATGAATCCGATTTTGAATTTGGTATGGCTAAAAAAAAGATCTTCCTGTGGTATACTATTCCATTTTAAACGATGAATTGATTTGATAGCTCAGATATTTTATTCATGATATTGATCTGATTCAATATCATCGAGGTTGAATTCAGCCCATTGAATTTTCGGGGTGAAAATTTGCTCATCTCTATGGGATTAAATCCCGAATTATTGCCTAATAAAAATAAAAAACACTAAGATTATGGAAGTCAATATTCTCGCATTTATTGCTACTGCACTCTTCATTCTAGTTCCTACTGCCTTTTTACTTATAATATATGTAAAAACCGTGAGTCAAAGTGATTAAGTTGAATGAAACTTGATTGTTTTTTTGAGGCACCTATTGAAGAAATCAAAAGGATTAATTGGAATTTTGCGTCGTAAGTGGAATGCGAATTAGCGGGATACTATTATATGAGATCCGATAGTATGGTAGAAAGCATCTTTCTACCATACTAGCTAGCATACTCCCAATTATGCTTATTGGAATGGAAGAAGTTGTATATTACATACTTTATATCTTTATATTTTATGTATACATAAAATATATATACATCAAAAAAAAAGAAGGGCTTTTTAAAATAAATAAAAAAGTGTGTCTATAAAACAATCCATACAGCTTGATTCTTCACGTCAATCAATTAGTAGTGCCTTTAGAGTCCACTTCGCCCCCATACTACGAGGGACAGAGAAAAAGTAAAGACGACCATTAAAGCAGCCCAAGCAAGACTTACTATATCCATGTAAATTATGTCTCCTGTCTCTATGAAGGATATTCCACTAGTGTTCACTAATAATAGTGGGATCAATGGCGCATAGTAAAAAAAAAGGGGATTATGACCTAACGCCGTTGATGAAAGGCTCCAATAAATCCGCTTCCAACAAGTGAGACTCTTTTTCTAGTGGAATCGTAAGGGGGTAAGCATAAAAAAATACGCAGTCACACGTTTGGAAATATCAGGGGGAATCCGCTGAATCTTAAGATAAGATGTAGAAAAGCTATTCTTTCTTTTCTTGTCTTTTATTTTAACTATTTTAGTTAGGTTAGGTATTAGGTAAAAAATTCGGGAAAAGTCCTAAAAATGAATTTAGATTCAGGAGTAGATAACGATCTACTCCATCCCTCTCTTTCCCGTTTCATCTAATCATTACTGTCTAATATTTATCTCCGGGATCAACCCGAGGATTACTTATTCATTCTTGATTTTGGTTTATTGAAAAGAAATTCAATTCATTCTTTCTTTTTGCATTTTTTCTAGGTGTAGTGCATCTTATCTATCAAAAAAAGTCAATTTTCCATCAGGCTATCGAATTGAATTCAAGAACCAGTAATGAAACACCCCATTACGTAGTGGAATGGAATCAGGAAATCCTTATATGAAATTTTTTTCATTCCACTACTCGAATCTGTCGGGGAATCTTACCCAGAATCCTAAAGGCAAGCATTTCTAGCACTTTCTGTTTAGAAAACGGAACTTCCAGATGTTTAGAATCAAGCAAGTATCCAAAGGCCTTTTCCTACGTTTGCTTCTGCTGGAGAAAACCTAATCGAGTTATATCAGCCAAATCAAATACAAGATTTTCTCCTTTTTGTTGATCAGGCGACACCCGGATTTGAACTGGGGAAAAAGGATTTGCAGTCCCCCGCCTTACCGCTCGGCCATGTCGCCAAACCAAAATAATACCTTACGAAATAGATGAGAATATTGAAATAGATGAGAATAGTCTCTCTTTCTTTGGATGGGATGTGGGATTACTTAATTTCTTTCTTTTTTATTTCACTTGGATTTTTCATTTTGAATCCCATTTTCTTTAATCCCTTGCCCCGAAATAAACCCATCGTTTTTTGTATTGGGTCCATTCCTTTGGTTATATGTTTATATGGATAGTATCTCAAAACATAAATATCCAAAAACTTTTCCTTTTGATATTGAAAAAAAAAACTTAATGTGATTTTTCCGTCACCAAAGTCATAATTCGGGGCAAATTGGAACCATTAACTATGAAATGTAACTTGAAATTGATGAATGATTCTTGTATTTGAATTGAAAATTTGAGATTCCTAATCCCTATTTTAGAATCCCTATTCTATTATAGAATAATATATATAATATTATATATATTCTAATATATATATAATCTAATACTAATAATATATAAATTGATATATTGATAGTTAACTAAACTAACCCGTATTAATTATTTTCAATAAACCAATTTCCATTCTGTTTGCAACTAAAAGTCGATGGAAACCCCAGAGCAGAAATGCTTATACAAATAGCTAATCGCCCATCTTCCCCCTATATGATATGATCCCGATAGCAAATTCTCAGTAAATTGCCGTGCTTCCATTTTTCCTTGAATAGCAAATTGACTAGAAAATAACAATTTAGCTATAGCGCGGTATGTGCGGTCTCGAATCCACCCCAATAAAAATGAAGGAGGAAACATATCTAACATATCTATAGAAACGTATAAATAGATAGCTATCTACGCACATTTAATAAATACAAGCCCTATTCATTACTATGTCACGCACTTTGTTTGATCCTATTTCTTGGACTCAAAAATCGAGATTTCCTGCTAGATGAAATATCTCTTTGCTGCGAATCTTTTGTTGAAGAATAAAATCCATCCATAAGTT